GTATTTGTTTTACTTTAAATATAATATTTAAATTACTAACTATTTATTTCTATTTTTAGTTAGATCAAAATAATAACATCTACCCCTATGTCGTCATCTTTCCACATACATAAGGGCTCTTGCATTTATATTCGGAAGAAATCGCGCGGTATACCATTCTGCTAAATAGATATCTGTGTTATGATTCAAGTCTAAGTCTTTAAAAATTCGATTTGAACCATAAGATCTAAACAATCTTATTTTTTTGAACATGAAGAAATAAAGAAGCCATTGCAATTGCCGGAAATACTAGGCCTACTAAAGGCACAAAAATAGAGGGAAAGTTCATAGTTGTTACCTCAATTTACTAGAAATTTTAATTGTACCTAATTTGTTCTATAATTTTTTTTTTTTATTTTTTTTTGTTATTATGTTATTATATTAATTAATTAATTAGAATTCTAATTCTATAGAATAAGTATAGTATATAAAGTATATAATAAGTACAAAGAATGTATAACTATCGCTTTCTATTTCGAAATAGAATATATGATAATCGACTTTCTTTTTTTAGAATTCATTATTCTATATTCTTTCTTTTGCTTCTACTAAATTACATTACTAAATTTAAGAAAAGAAAATAGAGGGTTTCTTACTTAGAAATAAAATTCAATTTCCAATTGATTCGTTAGAGTCTGATCCAAGAGGGATTCTGAATAAAGATTCACAGAAAATATTGAAAGATTCAAACTATTTTTGAATTCTTTTTTTATTCCAAAATTAGGATATCGCCAACCAAAAACCACCATTCTTCCGGTTTTTCCTTTGATTCCGATTCCAATCCAAAAAACAACTCTTTTTTTACACAAAGAAAAGAATTGACTTTAATCCGCGATTTTATTTTGATTCAAAGGCAAAAAGGTATGCAGCTGAAATAATTCACTTAGAACGCCTTTTAAAAGGTTACGTGGTACAATTGGATCAAATAAACCCTTATGAAATAAAGCTTCGGCTTCTTGTGAACCTTCAGGTACTGGCTTATTCAATGTTTGTTCAATTACCCTTTTACCTGCAAATGCAACGTAGGCGTTAGGTTCGGCAATAATGATATCCCCCAACATACCAAAACTGGCCGTCACCCCACCGGTAGTAGGAGATGTAAGGATTGATACATATAATAACTTTTTATTTGATTGATAATCATATAAAACAGACGAGACTTTAGCCATTTGCATTAAGCTCAAACTTCCTTCTTGCATACGTGCCCCTCCGGAAGCACATACTATAATAAGGGGTAGGGATTTATTGGCAGCATATTCAACCAACCGGGTTATTTTTTCACCTACTACAGATCCCATACTACCTGCCAGAAACTCAAAATCCATAACCCCAATTGCTACAGGAATACCATTTAGTTGACCTATACCCGTTTGAACAGCTTCAGTTAAACCTGTCTTTTTTTGATAAGAATCAATACGCTCTTTATAAACTTCCTCCTCCGACTCAAATTCAATAGGATCCGTAGCGACCATATCTTCATCCATAGGATTCCAAGTACCCGGATCAATCAGAAGTTCGATTCTATCTGAACTACTCATTTTAAAATAATATCCACATTGTTCACAAACACCCATTCTTGACTTAAGCAATTTCTTATAATTTAATGCATAACAATCTTCGCATTGAACCCACAAATCCTTATATTTTTGAGTTATATCAAGATTATTAGAATTTTCTCTTTTAGTTAAATTACTACCATTCGTGATAGTTCTTTCACTGAAACTTTCACTCCTATTTCCACTTTCATTAAAAATGTAACTCAAAATGTAACTATCGCTGTAATTATCACTACCATTTAGGATGGAACTCCCAATACTGATTTGAGAATAAAGATAACTGTCAATGCAATTATTAATGTGATTAGTCCAACTCTCTTTAGTAGAATACATGGAACGATCATTCGAAGTATTGTCACTCTTAGATCGAGAGTTCAGAGAACTTGAATTCCAATAATTCGAAAAAGAACTTTGTAGTTCACTCAGAAAAGAATGATCGTTGTCAATCTCAAAAATTTGATTTTCAATATCAAAATATATGGAATAACTGTCCCCTTTCTTATCTATAAGTAAAAAAGTATCATCAGCGATGAAATTCTGAATGTCCATGACACAAAATAAATGATCAACATTACTGTAACTAGAACTGTCACTATTTCTCCAACTATTAACATTTTTTTCTGTGTCATTTAGACTCTGATCTTCCTTTCTACTGGTATTTTCAATAGGACCAAGACTTTCCATTGATTTACTTAATCTACACTTGTGTTCGAACCCTTTCTTAGACAACATCGAATTGAACCACCATTTTTTCATAGAGCTTTCTTTCCCCCTATTCGCATGAAAAAAAAAATAGATGAATAGTCATTCGATGAAACAAATTTGAGCATTTCCTGTCCGAATAAGCATCTAGATCCAATCACTCAGATTAGTAACTAAAAATGAGTAAGTATTCTATTGAAAGT